GAATCAAAAAACTCCAAGGATCCCTTGGATCGCATCATATTCTTACATTCTATTGACTCTATTGACAATTTCGAAAAACTGTTGATACTATGCTCATAGTATCATGGCGGTCGGACATATATGCCCCCATCGTCTAGTGGTTCAGGACATCTCTCTTTCAAGGAGGCAGCGGGGATTCGACTTCCCCTGGGGGTAGGGTACTACAAAAGGAAGTTGAGCGTGCATTATCAATAAGCCTTAAATGGAAAAAGGAATTTCTTTTTCCCGGGTCGATGCCCGAGGGGTTAATGGGGACGGACTGTAAATTCGTTGGCAATATGTCTACGCTGGTTCAAATCCAGCTCGGCCCAAGAATTCGATCATAGACCGTGAGATGCAAATTTTTGTCTTTCCAAAGCGCGCGATACGTGGGAATAAAAGAATTCCATTTTTTTCTATATACATACCTTGTTTTATTTGCTCGATTTATTTGTTCCAAAAAATTCCGATCTAGATAATATAATGATCTAGATTCATATCAGTATCTATAAGTCTAAAAAATAAAGTCTAAGGAAACGAGAAAATAAATCTTTTTTTTTTGAAAAATTGATGATCAATCGAGATTTGGAAATAAGGAAAGAATCACTAATAATGTAATTCGTGTCGCTCTAACTAAAACTAAAAAGAAAGTGCATAGTCATGTAGATATCACTATATCACTCGTGTCTCTGTTACAACACGAAAAAAATTGGAATTAAATCCTAAAAATCTTGATGCGATATACCTTATTTCCCTGGGATTGTAGTTCAATTGGTCAGAGCACCGCCCTGTCAAGGCGGAAGCTGCGGGTTCGAGCCCCGTCAGTCCCGACGGATCCAATAAACACATCAACTCGCCTCTTCATTTTCATTTTTTGGCAAAAGAAGCATAATGAAATGAATAGAATTTCGGTCCTTCTCAATAGGGATTTTTTTCTTTTTTCGTTATTTCTCATCAAACAAAAATATATAAATTTTCATTACTTCAACTAGTACCTATTGGTGGGAGAGAGATATAATTGGATTAGTCCAATTATTGGGAACATCATATTCAGGATTCCAAGGGATAGCGTACTGGGTCTAGTCTTTCAATTTATTGCCTCTATCTAATGGAATAGAGTATCATATGTTTCTCGGGAGCACATACACAACTATAATTCATTTCTTGTACACTACAAAATTAAATTTGAGTTACCCCGAAAAAGACGTTTCAGATTACAACTCTCTCCCTTTCTAGTTCCGATTTTGTTTAGATAGACCGGAATTTGGCTTTTTCACACTTTTATTTTTCTTACAAGAAAAGAAAATTATATCATAAAAAAAAAATAGGAGTTTCGAGTTTAACCCCCGCCCCCTTTCATTTTACTTCGAGTGTTGTTATTTTTTGGGGGGGTTGTTATCAATGCAATGTAAGTGGAAAGCGGTCAGATGATACTTCATCCGATGATTGTACAAGGAAGATGGTAGGTTGTAGAAAGAATGTAAAAGAATAATAAAGAAAAAGATTTCTTGATTCGATTACGAATTCAATTTTATATTGAGTATGGATAAAGGATCTTCCTATGTTATACTATTTAATTCGCGACGGCGAAGTAATTTGATAGCCCAGATATTGTTATTCATAATATTGATGCGATTCAATATCATCGAGATGTAATTCATCCCATTGAATTGACAGGCGAAATTTTGATTATCTCTATGGGATTAAATCCCGAGTTATTGCGAAGTAAAAACCACGGAGATTATGGAAGTAAATATTCTCGCATTTATTGCTACTGCACTCTTCATTCTAGTTCCTACTGCTTTTTTACTTATCATATATGTAAAAACGGTCAGCCAAAACGATTAATATGAATGAAACTTGACTTCTTATGTCTTTATCAATCTGAATTTTGTAAGAAATAAATAAAGGATTCCAATTTCGTTTCTTAAATCTTCAATTAAATACGTAGGCTAGAATCAACAGTATTCTACGAGATTTTATAATATGGTAGAAAGATTTATATATTTCTTTCTACCATATTATCTATGAGATTCGCGGTTTTGTAGTATATAAAGTTGTACTGTATAAAGATACAGGCTTAATATAGAGTAGAGCAATCTTCATATCGATAGAATTCTATCTATAGAATATACATAGGGCCCCAGTTATATTTCTTTGCTACATCTATTTTATTTATTTGTATTGATTCCGCTCAATCAATCCGAAATAATGAAAAAGGGGGGGGGTAACTCTTACTTTTACGGCTTGAATTCCGAGATTTCTTATTATTTCAAATAGAAATCCCAGTATCTATCGAAAAAAGAAAAAATTTTGAAGTAAAAAGTCTACTCCCATTAAAAAAAATTAATAAAAAAAAGCCAGTAATCTTTTTTTAGCATTCACAAAAACTATTTGATTGAATAGCTAACAGAAAGGAGTATGGGAACTTCTTCCAATTTAGAAAAGGAGTAGTAAATCCTACCAATTTGTAACACTTGAACCGCGCTATGAAATGAGTCGATGTCGATAAAGCCTAAATAAAATTTCTACAACAATAAAGAAAGCGGCGAGTACACAATATGTGACTCGCCGGGGGCAAGATTTTTTTATGCGTAGTATCTTGTTGAAGAACCACTATGTAGATGTTCTTTACCCTAGAAAGTACGCATCCCCCTAATATTAATAACAGGACGCCTTTTTCTCTTTAAATAGGCAAATAAATAACAAATAATAAGAAGTGGCCTGTTGTTCCCCATTGTCCCTATATAAGAAGTCTGATAAGAAAGTCTGATAGATAAGAGCCCTTCGGCGAAATAGAGAATTTAGGAAAATTAAAATTTCTTACCATACGTATCCCCTTCCGAAATACAAACATGGGAATCATTGAAATATCTGTTTGATTGACATTATTATTTTTTTTATAGTTAAAGTTCAAACAAAACGCTTTGTAGAATGATCTATAAACCAATTTATAAAGTTTGATTCCTTACCGCAATTACATTAATAGTACTTCTAGAGTCCACTTCTCCCCCATACGACGAGTGAAAGGGAAAATGTAAAGACTACCATTAAAGCAGCCCAAGCGAGACTTACTATATCCATGTGAATTATGTCCCCTATCTCTATGAATCTGAAGGAATTATTCCATTCTTGTTTACTAATAATAGTGAAATCCAGGGTGTATAGTCAAAAGGAGATTCTTACCCCCAATTCTTTATGTAATGAACCAATTCAATAAATGCATTTATAATTAATTTTTAATACAAATTTTCTTATCATTATGATTTCTAGTAAAATTGGGAAAGATTAAGTACAAGCAAAATATGCAACGACCCCTATGCACAGGGGAGTCTAACTGTTAGTTCATGCTATATTAGTAAGACTCCCCCTTGGTTATCCAATCTAATTCAAGGCCCAGTCAGTAAATATTCCATTCCATTAGTAGTGGAAGGGCTATCAAGACTTCTCGACTCCCTTCAGAGTACGAAAATATTTTTTGAATCCTAGACACAAAAAGTTACAGATCTTTCGAGAATCTTCATATGCTTCGACTCAAGTGCGTATCAACAGCCCCCTCCGCTGGGGAATATTTCGGTGAGTTATATAAAAAAAAACAAGGGATTTCAGGTCTTTTGTTGACCAGGCGACACCCAGATTTGAACCGGGGAAAAAAGGATTTGCAGTCCTCCGCCTTACCGCTCGGCCATGTCGCCAAAAAAAATAGATGACAATATTACTCCCTTTTTGATTAGATCCACCCCTTCGATTGATTCTATAGTATCGCAAAATACACAATACCTAAAAACTTCCCCTATCCTTTCTATTGAAAGGGAAAATTTAAACTTTCCTTCACAAAAAAATTCATAAAGAATTTGAACCATTAACTATGGACTTGTGACTTGAATGTGAATTCGTGAATGATTTTGAGATTTGGGTCGAAAATTTTGTTTCCCTAATGACATAAGAAAGTCAAAATAATAACTAATTTTTATTGATTCTTTTCAATCAAAAAATCTTTCTTAATTTCCGTTTTTCTCAATTTCGATAATAAATAATTATAATAAAAAAAATATTGATATATGTAAAGGAAACCCCGGAACCAGAACAGAACTTACCCAGATATATAATCGGATATTCAAATATAATATATGATGCCGGTAAGGAATTCTCAGAAAATATCGTACTTCAATTTTTCATTGAATCGATTGAAAAAAGTATAAATTTGGATAGATCACCGCCCGCGCTGCCCCGAATAGAACTGCACTAAAAGAATAAAAGGGGAGGCGGATATATAGGGATATATAGAAGATAGCTACATATGTTTAATAAATACAACTAAATATATATATAACCCGCTTCCCAAGCGTATTTTACGAATTCTAGTACTAAGTAATAATATCGGTCAAAGTTTCTCTTTCTTTTCTCGGCAAATCTTTTTTTACAATGAAATCCCAAAAGGGGTTAAGTAAGAAAAAATCAACGTTGTACTGTTTCTGATTATTCTATATTTATCTCGGCAAACAGATCAAATTCTGAATCCTTTTCTTTTTCCGGTATCCAACCGATTGGAATATATAATAGCATTATAATAGTAGTAATTGAATCACTTTTGTTCTGATATACTAAAGCCCATAAATCTAAGCAGCAGAATTCTGGTTCCAAGAATTTTTTATCAATTCCTTTCATCTTTTCTCTTACAAATTCAATTCCGAAATTTTACTTGAGTAGAAAATTCTATCTACCCCCCCCCATACATATTTCATACTGTCCATATATGGACATATCTGGTATGGAATTGGGTAAAATTTTATGTGATTCAGTAAACAGAATAGAAATTCCATCGGAGTTGGGTCAAATCTATATGATTCGATGAAGAATGCGATAATAATGGGATTTTTCTATAAATGGGAAATTCGTTTCAAATGTTCCGGGATGGAAATGAGGGAATATCGACAATACCTGGGCTTAATCAGATACAATTTGAAGGATTTTGTAGGTTC